TAATAATTCAAAAAGAGTTTCGTTTTTAAATGAAGTTACACGATCCAGTTCGTTTATTCTCGACGACTTGGTTGATAGGAATCGCGAGATGGCTAGATCTTAGAAATGATGAATCGGTTTCATTTTATATGCCTGTTACTTTCTCTTTTTTCGTGCCGTCTATAATGATAGATGAATCCAAAACTTTCAATTGGACTTATTATTTCAATTGGTATTTTTGTATATTTTCCTATGTTAGAAAAATGGAAACTTAGGTAAATACTTTAGAAACATATGTATAAAAATACCATATTTCATTTAGCCCTTTCATGCTTACTATAACCAGTTATTTCGGTTTTCTACTAGTGGCTTTAACTATAACTTCAGCTTTATTTATTGGTCTGAGCAAGATACGACTTATTTAAAATTTCTATTTGAAAGAAACAATTCAGAAAGGAAATGCTTCTGTGAGATTCTGTGTATTCTAGAGTTATTTACCATGTCAATTGTCAATTCTTGGTCATTGAGATTCACATCAATTCGGATTAATATTTAGGTATAGATATTACCGCTTTTTTTCTCCTTTTCAAAAAATGGAAATGATTGAAGTTTTTCTATTTGGAATCGTGTTAGGTCTAATTCCTATTACTTTGGCTGGATTATTCGTAACTGCATATTTACAATACAGGCGTGGCGATCAGTTGGACCTTTGATTAATTCACATTTCTTTTTTTGATTGGCCTCCTCCTTTCTTTAATCCACAGGAGGTCAAATTCTAATTGTTGTGCAAGCGACTGAATCCATTTCAGTCTAATTGAATTCATGAAGAAAAAATCACGCTCTGTAGGATTTGAACCTACGACATCGGGTTTTGGAGACCCACGTTCTACCGAACTGAACTAAGAGCGCTTTCTTATCAGAATAGAAAAGGATGTAAAGAAAAGATTTTTTTTAAACTAATCCATTTTCATTTTATATCTATATATTCTATAGTTTCATAAAAATGAACTTCCGCGCAACGCAATTTGAATCGATCTCAGCTGATTCCTCGTTACTGCTCAACGGGGCAGTAATAGGTAGGGATGACAGGATTTGAACCCGTGACATTTTGTACCCAAAACAAACGCGCTACCAAGCTGCGCCACATCCCTTCAAATTGTTCTACAGTATAATTGTAGAGAATTCCTTTCTTGTTTTCCACATCCCTATTTCCTGCATTGAGACACACAGCTTTTCTGTCCATTTCGTCTTTTTTGGCCTCATTTAACATATTTTTACATATAATAATAAGAAAAGGAAATCTTATGGATCGTTGTAAATTTCAATTGGAATTAGGGATTCCGTGTACAACTCTAAACGGCCCTTAACTACATATGCATCTAATCATATATGCATTATCTTTATGTATTACAATAAAAAAGGAGGTTTTTCAATGCGAGATCTAAAAACATATCTCTCCGTGGCCCCAGTACTAAGTACGTTATGGTTCGGGGCTTTAGCAGGTATATTGATAGAGATTAATCGTTTTTTCCCCGATGCGTTGACATTCCCCTTTTTTTCATTCTAGCTATTGACACCGGAAGGAATGAAGAAGATTAGAAATAGAATCAAATATCTGTGACTAATCCCCCCTCCCTCTTTTCTCTTTTTTCCCTTTTTTTTTTCTAATTTTTAGAATTTAGAATAAGGGACGAAAGAGAAAGAATAAAAATGGATTCAACGTCTGCGAGACTCAGGTTCAAATTCGAATTAAAAATAGAGACGTGGGGGTAGAGTAGGAAAATCGGGGTCTAGGGCAAGAATACAAGATCTTTAACTGCCCTTCGGAGTTAAATAGAATTTCGAACTCATTCTCATTGTCTTGCTTATTATTTACTCTTGCTTATTATTTACTATGGCTTTTATGGCTTTGCTTTGATTTAATTGATTTTGATCTTTTAGAGTTGGATTTCAAGTTAATAACTTTTATTTTTTCCTTCCTTTCTTTTTCTTCATTTCGAATCAAAATAGAAGAGTTGAGTAAATCATCTTTTTCTTCATTTCGAATCAAAATAGAAGAGTTGAGTAAATCAAAAATCCAAAGGAGGTTCATGGCCAAGAGAAAAGATGCGCGGGTAACGGTAATTTTGGAATGTACCAGTTGTATACAAAACGGTGTTAAGAAGGTATCAACGGGTATTTCCAGATATATTACTCAAAAGAACCGGCACAATACGCCCAATCGATTAGAATTGAGAAAATTCTGTCCCTATTGTTACAAACATATGATTCATGGGGAAATAAAGAAATAGATTGAACCGAGTATGTCTTATCCTTGAAAGGAGAAAAATGACATTATATAGAACACATTGAAATATAAATAGAAGATATTGCATTTAAATAAAAAGAATCCTATTTGGAGTTAAAATTACAATTAAGAAATATTTCGGGATAAGAAATAAACTAAACAAACAAACCATGGATAAATCCAAGCGACCTTTTCTTAAATCCAAGCGATCTTTTCGTAGGCGTTTGCCCCCGATTCAATCGGGGGATCGAATTGATTATAGAAACATGAGTTTAATTAGTCGATTTATTAGTGAACAGGGAAAAATATTATCTAGACGAGTAAATAGATTGACCTTGAAACAACAACGATTAATTACTATTGCTATAAAACAAGCTCGTATTTTATCTTTGTTACCTTTTCTCAATAATGAGAAACAATTTGAAAGAATCGAGTCGACCACTAGAACTACTGGTCTTAGAACCAGAAATAAATAGGCTTATTTTTTGTTCACTTCAATCAGAATTCCAATTTGAACTCAAACATGGATTGGTGTTTTATTTGACAAATTTTAGAATCCAGATTATTGTGTCGTAAAAAAAAAACGAATCGGAAAAAAAAAGATTTTTTTATTGAACGTGTTCATTCATTTTGACTACTTTAGCGCATTTCTCATAGTAATTTTGACTTCAACTCCACCCTCCCGGAGTTCATTCTCCGGGGAACCCCATTTAAATTATTTCGGTGTATTCTTTCCAATCTACTTTTTCTCTGATTTCGTTGGAAATCATATAAAGACAATTCCTATTTGATATAGCTATTTGGGCCAGTATTTTACGATTAAGAAGCAACTGCCTCTTATATAGATCATGTATTAATTTACTATAACTATAAGATACTCCCTTTTCTCGAATTACTGCGTTTATTCGAGTGATCCACAAACGACGAAAATTTCTCTTTTGCTTATCTCTATCCCGATGAGCCGAAACCAAAGCTCTTATTTTCTGTTGAGTAATAGTTCGAGTAAGTCTTGAGTGAGATCCTCGAAAACTTGATGCAAATAAACGAATTTTTGTTCTACGTTTCCGGGCTATATATCCGCGTTTAACTCTAGTCATTGAATAAATAAAATTTTGACAAATAACTAATTGATTTTTTTCTTTCAGTTATTATTTTTCCCGTCCTGGCCTATTAATAACTAATAACCAAACGGATTTTTCCAATGTATAAAATACAAATTCCAATGGCTTTGGCTACTATAACCTTCCCGACCACGATTTTTTCTTTTTTGGGGTATTTTACTGGGAAATATGAAAGAAATTGTGGGTTTCCTCGTTTCTATGGTTACTTCTTAAACGGTGAGGTCTTCTCTATACACCGGAGCCCTTACTTCATTTAATATTTCATCAATGTTATTGGTAACTTGTATAGTTCACACCACACTCTTTGGCTCTACCTATGAATTATCCAGTAACAGGTCTTTCACAATGAGACCCGCCTATACAGTAACGGTATTTAATTAGGAAAGTTAGCTGGGTAGCTGACCCTCGTAGTCCGTTCTTGACTGAGCGAGAACTTCTTTTTTTTTTCATTTTAATAAGATTTTTCCGCTTAATGGATAATCAGTTGCTACCAATGGAGAATTGTTTCTCATCTTAAATTCAGGTGATTGAATTTGCACCAACGGAAACCATAAACTTTATACACAATAGAAGGATAGATTTGCTTATTTTTAGATAGTGAATGGAGTTCCTTCTTCCATTCTATCCTATTCATTAGTACTGATCAGTCATACTGGAAGCAGTTTTCTTGCTTTTTCCTGTCAGCTCATGATCTAAACGAGTCGCACATACACCCTAGTACATGTTCCTCGACGCTGAGGACATCCCCGAAGAGCGGGGGATTTCGTGACATTTCGAATGGGCTGTCTTGTATTTCTAATAAGTTGTTTAATAGTTGGCATGTTGAGTCATATATATAATGGGCTGGTTTAGATTGATCCTAACCGGATTTTTTATTTATTTATATAGTAAACTCGGAGATAAAATATCAAATCACAGATTTGCACAAAATCCACTTTTTCATTCAACTGCTACAAGATCAACAATTCCATAAGTTTGGGCTTCTGTTGCTGACATAAAAACGTCTCTTTCCATGTCTTCAGATACAACCCATAAAGGTTTACGCGTCCTTTGTACATAAACCCTTGTGATGGTTTCGCGTAGTTTCAGCAGTTCTTCCGCTTCCAGGATAAATTCTCCCGTTTGTGCCTCATAAAAAGAACTAGCAGGTTGATGCATCATTACCCTGATAATAGAAGGTTTCTCTATCTGGTGTGATGAAAGAAACAGAAAAGAAAGATAAAGAATAATAGGAAAAAGGATAGAATTGAACAACCGTACGGGCATTATCTTTTATGCATTGCATACGGCTCTATAATCAAATTGACCCCTAACTTTTCCATTCAAGAAAGATAAAAAATAGAATCTATTAGCCCCAGATGGGTAAATGATCAAAATGCCACCCTTCTTTTTTTTTTCGGAGGAGTTCAAAAATACTATGATGGCTCCGTTGCTTTCTATTTGAAAATGGATTTTTTTTGTCTTTGATTCAGCAATCCCAAAGTTTCTTTTTGAGCCAATCAAAAAAATTTGGTTTTTTCGCACTCTTTTTTTTTATAACTTAAATATTGTTAAGAGCCCGTTAGTGTAAAAACAAACAAGTTTGTGACGCTGAATTGGACTTCCGATAGATAAGAGAAAGTCGGAAATATCTTTTATCTCATACTACTCTCTCGATACATAATCAAATCTTTTGAAAAAAAAAATACAAAATTTTTCATATCGAATTCGAAGTGCCATGCTATTATTACTTAATATTCATATGGCGAAGGCATAGTTTTCTTTTTTCTCTCAAATAAAAAAACTTCATTGGCGCCAAGCGTGAGGGAATGCTAGACGTTTGGTAATTTCTCCTCCAACCAGAATAAAAGATCCCATTGACGCGGCCAATCCCATGCATATTGTATGGACCTCTGGTCGTACAAATTGCATAGTATCATAAATGGCTATTCCGGGTATTATCCATCCACCAGGGGAGTTTATAAACAAATACAGATCTTTAGTCTCATCCTCGATACTGAGATATACCATAAGACCAATAAGTTGATTCGAGATCTCGCTATCAACCTCTTGGCCTAAAAAAAGTAATCTTTCTCGATAAAGTCGGTTGAGTAGGGTAAAATTGTATTCCTTAGGAACCGTACATGCACCTTTTGATGCATACGGTTCAAAAAAATTGCGAAGAAAAGAATCAATGTATAGATTCCAGTCCTCTTTCTTTTTCGGGTTTTTCTAATTTTTTAATGAAAGGGCTTTTTCTTCGATTTTTCAATAAAGATGAATTTTGATTTCTTCTTTGAATTTTGATTTCTTCTTTGATAATATAAAAAAAGGGTAAATAAACTTATCGAATTAACTTCTCATTGATGTATTCTTTCATCGAAATTCAATCCCAATTACGATGGTATTTTCTTGTTCCTGAATGGGTCTCTTTCATCTTTTTAGGTTTATGCTCTACTCCGGGTAAAGATTCGCCCGATTTTGATTTGCACATATAGGACAAATCTTCCCATCACCATTTCTTTTTGTTATGACTTTACAAATAATCATTTATGATACACATAGTAATCATAGATATATTACCAATTGGGTTTTTTTTTTAAACGGAGCCTGGATACTTCATTTTTTTCGTCCAGCCAAAGCCAACCATAAATTATTCTAATTGATATAATTCTATGAATTCCCCCAAATAATGCATTTAATTGCATTTCACGCTCCAATTTTTCGATAATTCAATTTCTCTTTCTTGGGCGAAACAGAGGATATCTCGGTCGGGGGAGAGAATGGGGAAATCCCATATGACCCAAGATATCTGACAAGTCGCACTATACGTCAACCCAAGATGCATCTTCCTCTCCAGGACTTCGGAAAGGTACTTTTGGAACACCAATAGGCATGGATTGAAAGAAAAAAGAACTAAATACTATATTTCACTTTGATGTGGAAACGTAACAATATGGTTTTATTGTCTTTATTTTTCTTGTCTTTATAATATTGGCTTTATCATATTTATTTTATCCATAGATTAGAAAAATTTAGAAAGAAAGACAAAATAAATAAAGGAAATTTTTTACGAATAGATCCTTCTAATGATAAATGAAGGATGGACAAATTTTCTCATAGAAAATGGTATCAATCCACCATTGCATATTGGTACTTATCGAATATAGAATAAATCTGTTTCTCTTTGTTCTTACGAACAGAATTCTTCCATTATTACGAATAGAATATAGAATCAATATTAACCTAACCCTTGTTAGGAAAAAATCCCCTGAACAGGGGAAGTCTATAGGATAATCATAGTATAATTTTTTCCAATGCAATAAAGTTACGTAGTGTCTATTTTTCTTCGATAAAGGGGTATTTTCCATGGGTTTGCCTTGGTATCGTGTTCATACCGTTGTATTGAATGATCCCGGCCGGTTGCTTTCCGTTCATATAATGCATACAGCTCTGGTTGCTGGTTGGGCGGGCTCGATGGCTCTGTATGAATTAGCAGTTTTTGATCCTTCTGACCCTATTCTTGATCCAATGTGGAGACAGGGTATGTTCGTTATACCCTTCATGACTCGTTTAGGAATAACCAATTCATGGGGGGGTTGGAGTATCACAGGAGGAACTGTAACGAATCCGGGGATTTGGAGTTACGAAGGTGTAGCTGGGGCGCATATTGTGTTTTCTGGCTTATGCTTTTTGGCAGCTATCTGGCATTGGGTCTATTGGGATCTAGAAATATTTTCTGATGAACGTACAGGAAAACCCTCTTTGGATTTGCCCAAGATCTTTGGAATTCATTTATTTCTCTCCGGGGTGGCTTGCTTTGGTTTTGGTGCATTTCATGTAACAGGTCTGTACGGTCCTGGAATATGGGTATCCGATCCTTATGGACTAACGGGAAGAGTACAGCCTGTAAATCCGTCGTGGGGTGTGGAAGGTTTTGATCCTTTTGTTCCGGGAGGAATAGCTTCTCATCATATTGCAGCAGGTACACTGGGCATATTAGCGGGTCTATTCCATCTTAGCGTTCGACCGCCACAACGTCTATACAAAGGATTACGTATGGGAAATATTGAAACCGTACTCTCCAGTAGTATCGCGGCTGTCTTTTTTGCAGCTTTTATTGTTGCTGGAACT